TTTATTTATAGATAAATTTTTAATAATTTATTTATAGATAAAGTTTTTAACAATTTTTGTAATTTATGTTTTTATAAGGGATTAAAATTTATAAATTTTTACAATTTTCTAACTTTTAAAATTTTAATTATTTATTCTCTAAAAAACTAAAAAAAAAAAAAAAAGTTTTTTTTATTGAAAATACAATAAATAATTATTAATTGTTTAATTATTATTACTTTATCTATTAAAGATGTAAACTTATTAATAATTTATTAGCAATGAGGAAAAAGATAATTTTTTTCTGTAGATATTTTTTTTTTTCCTAAAAAAAAAAAAAAAATACGAAAAAAAATTAGATTTTTCTTATAGTCTTACTCTCTTTATAAGCTATTATATTATTTCAATAATTCCTAAAGATAAATTATTAAATTTTTTGCTAAATATTTTAATTTAAGTTAAATTAAAATATTTAGCAAAATATTATTTATCGCTTAAATGTTTAATATTAAATTAATTTTTATAGCTTACTTATCTATTTAGATTATATAAAATTAATAATTTATTTTATTAAAGAATAATTTTTAATTCTTTATTATAGTGATATAATAAAGAATTAAAAATTACTAAGGCTCGAGGAATAATTTAATAAAACTAAATCTTAATTTTATTATATTAAAAAAAATTTTATAAAAAACTATTTTAGATTTTTTTTATTAAAAAAAAAAAAAAAAAAAAAAAAATCATATGCACTATTATATTTCTTATTTTAAAAGATTTGTTAGATTGCGTAAATAATAATATATATATATATATAATTGAATAACCTTTTATTAATAATAAAGTAAAACTCAGGTTTAAAAGGTAGTAAAATATTTTGTATCCTTATTATACTCGTGTATTGAATTCTTAAAAATAAAAGATAAGCTATATAAGCTACCGGGTTCATACCCCGTTTATGAATTTTTTCTCTTTTAATTAGTATAGTTTAGATTATAATATCTATAAGTTTACAACTTATCGTGTTTATTACACCACTTAAACTAATTAGAGTTAATTCTTCTTTAAACTTGCAATTTAATATTTTATATACACTATCTAATTTATTTTATTTCACCCATCTTATATTATATTTGTAATTTCATTACTATTTTCAATTATTTTATTAGTTTCTAGGAGTTCTTGATTTATTGCTTGATTAGCTATAGAGATCAATTTATTATCATTTATTCCTATTATTTTTAACAAGAAAAATAAATACAGGTCAGAAAGAGCTATAAAATATTTTTTAATCCAGGCTTTTTCATCTGTTTTTATTTTAGTAGTGGTTATTTCGATAAATTATAGTTTAAGTATTATGATTATTTTACTTATATCAGCTTTAAGTTTAAAATTAGGTGCAGCTCCTTTTCATCAGTGAATACCAGCAATTATTGAGGGGTTATCTTGACCTGTTGCGTATATCTTTTTAATTTTCCAAAAAATTAACCCTATAATATTAATCATGTTTTTAACAAAATACTTCCCTCAATTTATAAATATAATTATTATTTTTTCAGCCATTGTAGGCAGTGTCGGGGGCTTAACCCAATCTTCTATTCGAAAAATTATAGTTTTTTCATCCATCGCTCATATTAGCTGAATCTTTACGGCTATCTTAATTAATAATTATTTATGAATATGTTATTTTATTATTTACTCATTTATATTATTTTGTTTAGTTTCTTTATTTTATAAAATAGAGGTGTTTTCTTTAAACCAAATATTATTGAAAAAAAAATCTTTGATGAGCATTATTATAATAATATCGTTAATATCTTTAGGTGGACTTCCCCCTTTTACAGGATTTTTACCTAAGTTTATGATTACCATAGAATTAGTTTCGTTAGAAAATATTTTATTAATATTACCCTTATTAACTGGGACCTTTTTTAGTTTGTTTTTTTATATACGTGTTTCGTTAAATAATATGTTTACTAAATCATCTTATCTCTTAATAAATAATGAAATACTAAAAAAGAGTAATTTACTTATTACGATAAATGTAGTAGGTTTATTAATTATTCCTTTAATAATTATATTTGTTTTGAACTTTAAGTTATCGTAAACTAAAGACCTTCAAAGTCTTAAAAAGGGGATCCCTAAGTTTTGAATTTTAAGTTATATAAACTATTAGCCTTCCAAGCTTAAAAAAAGATACCTTAAATTCAAATACTAAACCGATGGTTGTTTTCTACTAATCACAAAGATATTGGGACATTATATTTTATTCTAGGGGCTTGAGCTAGTGTAGTTGGAACTTCTTTAAGTGTAATTATTCGATCTGAGTTAAGTGCTCCAGGTAATCTTATTGGTGATGATCAAATTTATAATGTAATAGTTACAGCACATGCTTTTATTATAATTTTTTTTATAGTTATACCTATTATAATTGGTGGATTTGGGAACTGATTAGTTCCTTTAATACTAGGTAGACCGGATATAGCATTTCCACGTATAAATAATATAAGATTTTGATTATTACCTCCATCTTTAACTTTACTAGTTATAAGAGGTTTAGTGGAAAGAGGAGTAGGGACTGGTTGAACAGTTTACCCGCCGTTAGCTGGGCCAACTGCGCATAGGGGGGCTTCAGTTGATTTAGCTATTTTTTCTCTTCATTTAGCAGGTGCTTCTTCAATTCTAGGTGCAATTAATTTTATTTCAACTGTGATTAATATACGTACGGCTGGTATGTATATAGACCAAATCCCTTTATTTGTTTGGTCTGTTTTTATTACTGCAATTCTTCTTTTACTTTCTTTACCGGTTTTAGCGGGGGCTATTACTATATTACTAACAGATCGTAATTTAAATACGTCATTTTTTGACCCTATAGGAGGAGGTGACCCTATTTTATACCAACACTTATTTTGATTTTTTGGTCACCCAGAAGTTTATATTCTAATTTTACCAGCTTTTGGCATAATTTCTCATATTGTGAGACAAGAATCAGGTAAAAAAGAAACATTTGGGGCTTTAGGAATAATCTATGCAATACTAGCTATTGGTATTCTTGGTTTTATCGTCTGAGCTCATCATATATTTACCGTAGGAATGGACGTAGATACTCGAGCTTACTTTACATCTGCTACTATAATTATTGCAGTACCAACAGGTATTAAAGTTTTTAGATGGTTAGGTACTTTGCAAGGAGGGAGGATTAATTTTTCTCCTTCTATGATTTGAGCTATAGGGTTTATTTTTTTATTTACAGTAGGTGGTTTAACAGGAGTAATACTTGCTAACTCTTCTATTGATATTATCCTTCATGATACATACTACGTAGTTGCTCATTTTCACTATGTTTTATCTATAGGAGCAGTATTTGGTATTTTTGCTGGGTTTGTTCATTGATTTCCTTTATTTACAGGAGTAAACATAAATCCTATATTATCTAAAATTCATTTTTATGTAATATTTTTAGGAGTAAATTTAACCTTTTTTCCACAACATTTTTTAGGTTTAAGTGGTATACCTCGGCGTTATTCTGATTATCCTGATTCTTACTCTGCTTGAAATATAGTTTCTTCTTTAGGATCTTATTTATCTTTAGTAGCAATAATTATATTTATTATTAATATTTTAGAAGCTTTTATTTCTAAACGATTAAATCTATTTTCTATAAATTTAAACTCTTCTTTGGAGTGAAAACACCCCCTACCCCCAGCTGACCATAGATATGATGACACGCCTATTTTAAATAATTTTCAAAGTGCCAGATAAATGGATTAGATTTAAAATCTATATATGGTTTCACCCTTTGAATATATCTACATGATCTATACTATATTTTCAAGACTCTGCTTCACCAGAAATAGAACAATTAATTTTATTTCATGATTTTACAATAATAATTATTACTTTAATTATAACATTGGTAGCTATTAATATATTTTCTATTTGTTATTATAAATTAACTAATCGATTTTTATTACAAGAACAAACTATTGAAATTATTTGAACTGCTTGCCCAGTGTTAATTTTATTAAGAATTGCTCTGCCTTCTTTAAAAGCGTTATATTTATTAGATGATCCTTTTAACCCTAATATCACTATTAAAGCTATAGGGCATCAGTGGTATTGATCTTATGAATATTCAGATTTCCCTTCTATTGAATTTGATAGTTACATACTACCTAGATCTGACTCCTTTTATTTAGCTCGTTTACTTGAAACTGATAATTCAGTGGTTTTACCCACTCAAACTCAAATTCGTGTAATCACTTCTGCTACAGATGTGATTCATTCTTGAACTGTTCCTGCTTTAGGGGTAAAAGCCGACGCAATACCAGGTCGATTAAATCAACTAATATTTTCAATTAATCGAGCAGGTATTTTTTATGGACAATGCTCAGAAATTTGTGGCGCAAACCATAGATTTATACCTATTAAAATTGAAGCGGTACCTATAAAAAGATTTATTAAATGAATTTCGTCTTTTTAATCATTTAGTGGCCGAAGATTGGTTTAAGTCTTTTAAACTTATTATAGTAATATATACTCTAAATGTCTAAGATATTAGTTGAAATAAAAATACTAATTTGTCAAGTTAGAGATACAAAGATTATGTATATCTTACTTTTAATTTTGTTAAATTTCATTTAATTTTTAATTATTTAACAAAATATTTAAGATATTAATTTTGTAGAAATAAGTAATATTTATAGTTAATGATAAAAATTATATCTTTATTCCTCAAATAGCTCCTATTATGTGATTACCTTTATTTATCTTCTTTTTCTTTTCTATTATTATGTTAATATGTACGTTGTATTTTTTAAATAAAGCTGAAATAATAGCTAATAAACAAATATTTTTATTCGATAAAAAAAACTTTTTTTGAAAATGATAACTAATCTATTCTCTATTTTTGACCCAAGAACACCTAATTTTTTTTCATCAAATTGAGCTAGTACATTGTTATTTATTTTATTATTCCCTTTAAGTATGTGGGTTTTACCTAATCGATATAAAATTACTTTAATCATAATATTAGATTTTGTATATAATGAGTTTTCCCCTATCGTTAAAAAAACTATTTTTATTTTATTAATATCTTTATCTCTCTTTATTTTTATTATATTCAATAATGTAATAGGTTTGTTTCCTTATATTTTTACATCCTCCAGCCACATAGTTTATACTTTAACCATAGCGTTAACAGCTTGGCTTTCTCTAATTATTTATGGTTGATTAAACAATACTTCAAATCTATTAGTACACTTAATCCCTCAAGGTACTCCGTATATCTTAATCCCTTTTATAGTGATTATTGAAACTATTAGAAATATTATTCGTCCCGCTACTTTAGCTATTCGTTTGACTGCTAATATAATCGCGGGCCACTTGTTAATTACTTTATTGAGTTCTGCTACACCATTAACACCTTTATATTTAATTCCTGTGATATTTATAGCTCAAATTGCTCTTAGCATGTTAGAAATTGCTGTTGCTTTTATCCAAGCTTATGTTTTTAGTGTTTTAATGACCTTGTATATCGCCGAAGCTACAGATTAATGTCAATAACTAATCATCCTTATCATCTAGTAGAAAAAAGACCTTGACCTATTGTCGCATCTTTAAGAGCTTTATTATTAACAAGAGGGCTTGTAAAATGATTTCACGAGTTCAATATTAATTTATTTTTAATTGGTTTAATTTCAGTGTTATTAACAAGAGCCCAATGGTGACGTGATGTTTCTCGAGAGGCTACATTACAAGGGCTACATACTATTAAAGTTACGACTGGTATGCGCTGGGGTATAATCTTATTCATTGTTTCAGAAGTTTTATTTTTTTTTTCATTTTTTTGAGCATTTTTTCATAGAAGATTAAATGCAACAATAGAAGTAGGAGGTCATTGACCTCCTACTTCTATTGTTGCATTTAACCCTTTTCAAATCCCTCTTTTAAATACAGCTATTTTACTAGCGTCTGGAGTAACAGTAACTTGAGCCCATCACGCTGTGACAGAAAATAATCACTCACAAGCTATTCAAGGGTTAATTTTGACTATTATATTAGGATTTTATTTCACTGCATTACAAGCTTATGAGTACGTCGAAGCTTCTTTTTCTATTGCTGACTCAGTGTATGGCTCAACATTTTTTGTTGCAACAGGTTTTCATGGTTTACATGTCATTATTGGCTCTTCTTTTTTACTAGTGTGTTTTTTACGTCTATTTATAGGGCATTTTTCTAGTTCTCATCATACAGGTTTAGAGGCAGCAATTTGATACTGACATTTTGTTGATGTAGTTTGATTATTCCTTTACGTCTCAATTTATTGATGGGGATCTTAATGCTAATTCTATATTTAATAATTTTATTATCTTTAATTATTTCCTCAGCTTTAGCTTTATTAGCTATTTTAATTGGGGAAAAAAGTCAAAAAGATCGAGAAAAGTTGAGTCCATACGAGTGTGGATTTGATCCTTTAAAGCATGCGCGTTTGCCTTTTTCTCTTCGATTTTTTCTAATTACTATCATTTTTTTAGTATTTGATGTAGAAATTGCTTTATTATTACCAATAGGTTTATCTTTAAAAATATCAGATCCTTATTTTATTATTATCTCAGGTTTAATTTTAACATTAATTCTCATTCTTGGTATTATCCATGAATGAAATCAAGGAGCTTTAAGGTGAATTTCTTAAGATGAATTTAAAGGACTTCTAATCCTTCGTTAGTATTAAAATACTTCATCTTTGTTTTTATAGTGTAAAAAACATATAATCTTTTCAAGATTAAGCTAACTAATAAGTTTAAAAATTTAAACTTTTTAGTTATTAATAAATAAGTAAATTTTTAATTAGTATTAAAAGATAAATATCTCCTTTACATCTTCAGTGTAAAACTCTGAAATAAGCTATTTTAATTTACTATTTTAAAATTATAAGTAAGATAAAAATAAAAATTATAATTGTTCTTAATAAATAATTTTTAATTATTTCTCTTAGCTGAGCTACTTGAATTTTATTTCTTATTGATAAAAAAACTTTTTGGCCACCTTGTCCTCCGTAGTATTCAAATCAACCTTTATCTTTTAAATTAATTAATTTATCCCTAAATATTAAATTAGTAGAATTTAAGTGTTTGGTTCTATAAAAAGGAATGAACCATATAGTTCTCAAACCATTGAAAAATAAGCTATCAAATTTATTATTTTCTTTTCAATTTTTTTTGAATAAAAAAAGACCCATAATCAAACAAATTACTAAAATATAGTACTTTCTTATGTTAGTTAGAATAATCCTGTACCTATTTCATATGTAAAATCAAGAAAAAATAAACCCCATGATAATCCTTATAAAAAACAATAATCTTATACAAATTAATAAAATATTGTTATTATCACTAAGATCATTAACTCTTTTTAAATTACTGATATTTCTTAACCCAAGAAAAAGAACACGGATCCTATAAGCCACGGTCATACCAGTGCCTAAAATTACAATTAATATTAATAAAAAATTATTAAGATTTATGAAAGAGAACTCTAATAATAAATCTTTTGAATAGAACCCAGCTAAAAAAGGAAAACCTATTAAGGATATATTAGTCAGAGAAAAAACAATTCTTAAAACAGGAGAAGATGTAATCAAAGTTCTTATAAAACGAGAGTCTTGCCTTCCATTAGATATGTGAATAATTACTCCCCCACATATAAATAAAGTAGATTTAAATATAGCATGTGTAATTAAATGAAAAAAAGCTAAGTTTCTTATCCCTAAACATAAAATTATTATTATTAATCCTAGTTGTCTTAAAGTAGAGAGAGCAATAATTTTTTTTATGTCTGTCTCAAAATTAGCCCCCCATCCAGATATAAATATTGTTAAAATAGATAAAATTAATAAAAAATACAAGGCTTTTCTATTTAATAAAATATTATTAAATCGGATTAATAAGTAAACCCCAGCAGTTACAAGAGTCGACGAATGAACTAAAGCAGAGACTGGGGTTGGAGCTGCTATAGCAGCTGGTAATCAAGCTGAAAAAGGAATCTGTGCACTTTTTGTTATTCCTGCTAAAACAATAAATATTATTATCACATAATCAATATTTTTTACTTCTATAAATAAAAAATTTCAACTACCATTAAAAAATATCAAACCAATTCTTATTAAAATACATACGTCTCCTACACGATTTCTTAAAACAGTTAATATACCTGCATTGCAAGAAGTTTCATTTTGGTAGTAAATAACTAAAGCATAAGAAGTTAACCCTAAACCATCTCATCCTAATAAAATACTTATTATATTTGGTCTAATAATCAAAAATACTATAGATAATACAAATATTATAAGAATTATTATAAACCGGACAAAATCTTTATCCCCCCTTATATAGTAATCTGAAAATTTACAAATAGACCCTGCAATTAAAAAAACAGTACCCAAAAATAATAATCTTATTCAGTCAAAAATAACCCTGAAACACCTTCTTCTACTTATTAGAAATATCAATTCTCATTCAATAAATAACCTATAATCACTATAAATACACAACATTCTTAAGTATATTATAATAAATCTTAGAATGACTAGAGAGAAGCTAAAAATATTAAATACAATTCTATTTAATTTCAATGTTTTAAATTACCTATATCTTTATTTCCACAAAATAATATTTTTTTTAAACTATTAAAACAAATAATAAAATTTACACTAAAAACTAATAGATTTAGGGGTAATCAATGTAAAAAAACTGTGAGATATTCAAGTATAAACCCTCTATGGAAGCCTCTATTTAACTTAATATAAACACCGTGTTGTCTTAAAGAGTAAAGATAAAGACTATAAGCTCCTCTAAAAAATCTTAGGAACACTAAAAAATAAATAGTTAAATTATCTCATCTGATAATTCTATTAAATAATATAATTTCCCTAACTAAATTTAGAGTAGGTGGTGCAGCTATATTTGCTGCTACAATCAAAAATCATCATAGTCTTATTACTGGTATAATATTTAATAGTCCTTTACTAACTAATATGCTACGTCTATGTGTTCGCTCATAGATAATATTAGCTAAACAAAATAAACCAGATGAGCAAACTCCATGTGTTAGTATTATAATTAGACAGCCTTTAACACCTCACTCACTTATAATAAATAAACCACAAATACATGAGGCTATATGAACTACAGATGATCTAGCAATTAAAAGTTTTATATCAGTATGTCGTAAACAAGCTAAACTAACTATAATTGAACCTCATAGTCTTAATGTAATTATAATTTCTTTAAAAAATATTATATTACATGAAAAATAAGCGAAAATACGAATTAGACCATAACCACCTAACTTTAATAAAACACCCGCTAAAATTATAGAGCCTGCTACAGGAGCCTCTACATGAGCCTTTAACAATCATAAATGGACACCGTATATTGGGAATTTTACTAAAAAAGCTCTGACTAAAAATAATAAAGGGATTAAACCACCGTAAATTATATTATAGTCATATATGTAACTTCTACCATTTTCACTATTTATTTTAATAATATAAAAAAAAAGAGGTAAAGAGCCAAATAAAGTATAAAAAAGTATGTAGATACCAGCCTGAGCGCGCTCAGGCTGGTATCCTCAACCTAAGATTATTATTAAAATAGGAATAAGACACCTCTCAAAACCTAAGTAGAATAAAAAAAAATCTGAGATAGAGAATCTCAAAATCAAAAAAAATAGTAGACTAAATATAGTAAATCTATAAAATTTATTTAATTTATTAAATAATTTAACTTTTATCCTACTAAAAAAGGATAAATAGATCACTCAAAATCTTAAAACAATTAAACTCCAACTTAAATAATCAAGTTCAAAACCAATACAAGAAAAATTGTCTGTGTACCCTATTATAAATATTAAAAGAAATATTAAAAATCTAAATAAAATGGTTTCCCCTCAAGAACTAAGGACTCTACAAACTATAATTATTAATAATATTTTTAACATATTAAAACTCTAAATCTTTTTATATAGTCTTCCCCATAACCATAAACGATCATAATTAAAATTGATAAACCTAATACTCCTTCACACACAAGCATAACTAAAAAGTAAAGTAAATTATAAATTTCCATACCTAAAACCATATAACCTAGCCCCATTAAAAAATACAGACTTAATGAAATTATTTCTAATCTAAGAAGACTATTTAATAAATGATTATAATTTATAACAAAACTAAAAACAGCTCTAAATACTATTAAATAAAAAACTATATATATAAAAATATCAAAAAGAAATAAAATTCATCAATAATACCCAAAATTACTATTTTTATTAAACTACTTTTTGAGTAATTACCATATTTATCAAGAAAAATTTTAGTAAATTAAATTTTTAATAAAGTGCCTGATAAAAGGATCACTCTGATACTGTGATTATGTGTTTTCACCTTTATTTTGTTTAGTAAACTACTTTAAAAATCAAAATTTTACGTGCTTAATTACACCAAAACAAAAGGTAATAATTTATAATAGAATATTTAATTTGCATTTAAAAAGAACATAGGTTTACCTTAACTGAAGCCAAAGAGAGGCTAATCACTGTTAATGATTTTATTGGGTAAATCCCCAGTTTAAATAGAAGTAAAATTACACTCAGTTTCGGCCTGAAAATAGGTTGCTTTAACCCTATTTATTGTTTTTATAGTTTAAGTAAAATAATAATTTTGTAAATTATAGATGATTACTCTAAAAACTATAACAAAAATGTTTATTTGTAGATTTATTTTAATCCTATTATTAATAAGAAGTTTATTCCTTTATTCTCATACTCCTCTAGCAATAGGCGTATTGATTGTTTTTCAATCAGTAATTATTGCTTTAATGTTATATATTTTTATACCTAGTTCATGATTTTCATTTCTACTAATTATAGTGTTTTTAAGAGGCATAATAATTATCTTTATATATGTATCATCATTAGCTGCTAACGAGTTAACTTCTTTTAGCCTTTTATTTTTTGTTCTACCTTTTTTTATTATTTTAATTATTTATTTGAATAACAATAATTATATTAACCAGACCACGATAAATTGCTTAAGTATAAATTTAATAGAGTTAGCTCCTTTAAATATTTATAAGGTGTATTCATCAGAAATTTACCCTATAACATTAGTTTTAATTATTTATTTACTGGTGGCTTTAATTGTAGTAGTAAAAAACTCTAATTTTTTCAAATCTTTTCGGTCTAAAAAATAATGTTAAACCAATATTATAAAAAAAACCCTATTTTCAAAGTATTTGACTCAACTTTAGTATCTTTACCTGCTCCATCTAATTTATCATTTTTTTGAAATTTTGGGTCTTTATTATCTTTATGTTTAATTATTCAAATTATTACAGGTTTACTTCTAGCTTCTTGTTATTCCCCAAACATGCTTTTAAGTTTTGATATAATCAGCAAAATAATAGAGACTAATGATAAAGGCTGGTTTATTCGCTATATTCACGCTAATGGTGCTTCTTTATTCTTTTTATGTTTGTATATTCATGTAGGACGTGGCTTATACTATAGTTCTTATTTATACACTCATACTTGAAATATTGGTGTAACTATTCTCTTATTAACAATAGCAGCAGCTTTTATAGGATATGTTTTACCTATTAATCAGATATCTTTTTGAGGTGCCTCAGTAATTACTAATTTATTTAGTGAAGTACCATATATCGGAAAAAATATTGTTCAACTTATTTGAGGTAGAGTATGTGTAAGAGATCCCACTATTATCCGGTTTTTCACATTTCATTTTATTTTACCTTTCATTATCTTAGCCTGTGTAGTTATTCATATCACTCTACTTCATCAAACTGGCTCAAGTAACCCATTAGGGGTTATATCTAATTTAGATAAAATACCTTTTCACAATTATTTTTCATCAAAAGATTTAATAGGAGTGTTATTAGCGTCTTTTATATTTATCTACATTTGTTTATACTATCCACTTATCTTAGGAGATGACGAAAATTTTACCCCTGCTAATCCATCTGTTACTCCACACCATATTCAACCAGAGTGGTACTTTTTATTTGCTTACGCAATCTTACGATCAATTCCTAATAAACTAGGGGGGGTAATTGCCTTAGTTTTTTCAATTATAATTCTTTATTTAACACCCATAATATTTATATCAAAAATAAAAAGACTCATATTTTACCCCGTAAACAAAATTCTATTTTGATCATTTGTAGTAATTTTAATTTTATTAACATGGATTGGCATATGTCCTGTAGAAGACCCTTATATTTTAACAGGACAAATTCTAACAGTTCTTTATTTTTTATATTATATTATTAACCCAATTATAATAAAAATATGAGATTTAGTACCATAACTATTAAGTATAACCATATACGTATGTTTTGAAAACGTAAAAAGAATTTATTTTCAATAGTTTTATTCCTAAAAAAGCCACTATAAAGTTACATAACCTACTATTAAATAAAATATAAAAAATCTTAAAGTAATAGGTAAAAACCTTTTTCATGCTAAATTTATTAGTTTATCGTACCGATAACGTGGAAAGGTAGTACGAACTCATACAAATCAGAATATTATAAACAACCTCTTTAATATAATTATAAAAGTTACTCTACTTCTAATAAAAATAATAACAAAAAAAAATCTCATGAATATAATATTTCCATACTCAGCTATAAAAATTAGTCTAAAACCCCCAGCTATATATTCTGTATTAAAGCCAGAAACAAGCTCAGACTCCCCCTCAGAAAAATCATAAGGAGTTCGATTTGTCTCAGCTAATATAGATACTAGTCAAATTAAACCAAGAGGTAAAAACATAAAAATATTCCATAAAAAAAATTGACTTATTATAATCTTATTAAAATTAAAAGAAGTTCTAACTCAAATAATTCTTAATAAAACTATGGCTAAACTAACCTCGTAAGAAACTATTTGAGCAACCGCTCGTAATCTTCCTAAAATTCTATATTTACAATTAGAAGCTCAACCACTTCTTAAAATAGGGTAAACACTCAAACCCCTAACACAAATAAAAAATATAATTCTAAAATTAAATATAAACCCACCTGAATCAAAAGGCACAAGTAATCAAATTACTATTATTAAAAATAATCTAAAAATAGGAGATAAATAATAGACTAAAATGTTTCTTACACGTAAATTTATTCTTTCTTTTCTAAAGAGTTTTACAGCATCGGCAAAAGGCTGTAAAATACCTCAGTACCCCACATAATTAGGCCCGATACGAATTTGAGTTCTACCTAAAATTTTACGCTCTATTAATGTAAAGAAAGCTACTCTAATTAAAACTATAATAAACAATAATAGATAACTAATAAATAATTTTAATATCTCCAAAATCATCTGAGTATCTTACTCCTCTTTAAATCCTAAATTTAATACTATTTTAGCTTAAATGATAAAAATTTATTAATCCTTTCGTACTAAATAAATTATTGAGTATATAAACAAAAGATAGAAACCAATCTGGCTTAAACCGATTTGAACTCAAATCATGTAATAATTTTAAAGTTGAACAAACTTTCTTTTTATATATTCTGCTCTATAAAGAGTCATTAATTCAACATCGAGGTCGCAATCAAATATATAAATAAGAACTTCTAATACCTATTACGCTGTTAGCCCTAAAGTAACTTTTTCTATTAATCTTTATTTAAAGGCTCTTAAAACCATTAAGTATTAATTAAAATTAATTAAAATAAATAAACTACCCCAGTTAAAAATTTCTAAATAAATTTATATAAAAACAAAATAAAAATTACCTGTAAAAATAAAGCTTTTAGGGTCTTATCGTCCCTTTATTTTATATAAGCATTTTTACTTATAATTAAAATTTTATTAAATATTTAAAAACTCAATCTTTGTTAAACCTTTCATACCAGTTTTCAATTAAAAAACAAATGATTATGCTACCTTAGCACGGTCACAATACCGCAGCCATTCATAATTACATCGGGCAGGCCTTACTTAACATATTTATAAAGAAATGTTTTTGATAAACATTCAAAGAAATTACGAGTTATTTATAATATTATTCATACTATAGTAATTTTATTATTAATAAACCCTTAATTCTATTTTAAGTATTATTATACTTTATAATAATTAATTTTATAAAATTAAAACTTACCTTTAATAAAAATAGTATAAAATTAGTTAATTATATTCGAAAACATTTCATCACTAAAAATATTATTTTTTATACAACACATATTTAGACCATAAAATTTCGAAAAATTGTAATAATTTAAAATTAAATAAACCCTGATACAAAAGGGAAGTTCTTTTCGATAATATATTTTCCTCATAGTACTAAATTATTACACCTAATAAAATGCCTAAAAAGGTCTTCCTCAACGTAACTGAAAATGCTATTAGCTTCATTTTAAAACCCACCTTCCGGTAAATTTACTTTGTTTCGACTTATCTCAAAGAGAGTGACGGGCGATCTGAACACACCATAACTGGTCATACTATTAAATAATATTAAAATTAAATTCCCCTAAACTTTTAATAATTGGTTTATAATTATATATTGTGGCTAATTAACACTTAAAAATTTCTACACCTTGGTTTAAATTCAACAATATTAATAATAAAACAATATTTTCATAACGATATATAAAAATCAGATAAGTAGAACTAAGCGCGGATTATCGATTAAAAACAAGCCCCTCTAAATTTATAAAGCCGCCAAATTTTATTATTTATAAAAATAATCCTAAGGATTATTATTTTGCTAAAAGGGTATCTAATCCTTTTCACTTTTAAAAATTAATATAAATTAACATAAAATTAAACAAAATAATTTTTCACCAAACATAATTTTATATAAAAATAATTAATAACCTATAAAAATTTAATAAGTGTATAGTCTAACCGCAAATGCTGGCACCATATTATCCACTTTAAAACTCTGATTTTTAAACCTATAAATTTATTAACTATTATAATAATTATCAGTGTAATAATTATATGTTAATTAATATATACAAATCGTAAACAATTATTATTTTTTTTTTTTTTTTTTTTTAATAAAAAGAATCTAAAATAGTTGTTTATAAAAGTTATTTTAATATAATAAAATTAAGATTTAGTTTTATTAAATTATTCCTCGAGCCTTAGTAATTTTTAATTCTTTATTATATCACTATAATAAAGAATTAAAAATTATTCTTTAATAAAATAAATTATTAATTTTATATAATCTAAATAGATAAGTAAGCTATAAAAATTAATTTAATATTAAACATTTAAGCGATAAATAATATTTTGCTAAATATTTTAATTTAACTTAAATTAAAATATTTAGCAAAAAATTTAATAATTTATCTTTAGGAATTATTGAAATAATATAATAGCTTATAAAGAGAGTAAGACTATAAGAAAAATCTAATTTTTTTTCGTATTTTTTTTTTTTTTTTAGGAAAAAAAAAAATATCTACAGAAAAAAATTATCTTTTTCCTCATTGCTAATAAATTATTAATAAGTTTACATCTTTAATAGATAAAGTAATAATAATTAAACAATTAATAATTATTTATTGTATTTTCAATAAAAAAAACTTTTTTTTTTTTTTTTAGTTTTTTAGAGAATAAATAATTAAAATTTTAAAAGTTAGAAAATTGTAAAAATTTATAAATTTTAATCCCTTATAAAAACATAAATTACAAAATTTGTTAAAAACTCTACATATAAATAAATTTTTAATAATTTATTTATAGATAAATTTTTAATAA